TTGATTGGTTTAATACTAATTATTTTATTTAAAGGATTATTATTATTATTAAATATTTTAGTTATGTTCTATTATTGTTCATTTAAATATTAAGAGAGTATGACCCACTCTGTTAATGTTGATTAGGGGGGAAATTTCGTCTAAAAATTAATACTAATTATTTTATTTAAAGGATTATTATTATTATTAAATATTTTAGTTATGTTCTATTATTGTTCATTTAAATATTAAGAGAGTATGACCCACTCTGTTAATGTTGATTAGGGGGGAAATTTCGTCTAAAAATTAATACTAATTATTTTATTTAAAGGATTATTAGCATATTATACCCTATTAATAAGAACTTTTTTTTTATTAATTAAAGTTTTATTCTTGCTGAATTATTCACTTTATGATTGTACCATATATCAATATTTGTTTATTTATAAAATTTTAATTGGTAGTGGTAAATATTATTTCTTAGGGAAACCTAGATATAGCAATTTATATACTTTTGGTTAAAATCGTGCCAGCCACCGCGGTTATACGTGAAAAATTAGTGAATATTATTGGTTTAACAGTTAAATATTATTTTCTCTTAAATTTAAATTTTTTAGGTGAAATTTTAATTTTATTACAAAGGGGCTTGTTGAAGCTGTGAAATTTATTTTATAAACAAGGATTAGATACCCTTTTATTTTAAATGTGAATATAAACCTGGGTAGTATTAGTTATGTTCTTGAAACCCAAAGAATTTGGCGGTATTTTATTCTTTTTAGAGGAACCTGTCCTGTAATTGATAATCCACGATAGGAGTTACTTATTTTTGTTTTCATTTTGTATACCTCCGTCATCAGAGTATCCTTTTAGGGGCTAAATATTCTTGATATATAAAATATTACATGTCAGGTCAAGGTGCAATTTATAGATAAGTAGAGATGGGTTACAATAAGTTTATTTAAACGGATTATTATTTTTATAGATAATATGAAGGTGGATTTAAAAGTAAAATTATTTTATTTATTAATTTGACTATAGCTCTAAAGTATGCACACATCGCCCGTCGCTCTTATTTTAAAATAAGATAAGTCGTAACATAGTAGGTGTACCGGAAGGTGTTCCTAGAAAGGTAAACAAATTAGAGCTTGATAGAAAGCATTTCATTTACACTGAAAATTTAATTGTGCAATTCAATTTAATTTGATAATTTTATCTTACTTTATATTTTTTCTATTTTGTGAGAAATATCTTTTTATTTAGTATATTAAGGAAAAATTTGTGTTTGTTATAGTAAATTAGTACTGTTAAGGAATTGATGAAATAATTTAAATTTAAATTTTTTATAAGTATGTTTAATTTACAGTACCTTTTGTATCAGGGTTAATCAAATAAATTAATTTATATTTATATCTCGATTTCAAAAGAGCTAAATTATTATTTTAGTTATTGTTGCATAATTATTTATAATACAATTTGGTAGAGAAATTCTATTCGTTTTTGAAGGTATCTAGTTTTTTAAGAATTAAATTTAATTTACTTTTATTATTTAACTATAACCTTTTTGTTTAAGTTATTTATTAAAGGAGAAATTATAGGGGATAAGCTCTATATTTTTCTATAAAAATATTATTAATAAATTTTAGTAGGTTTAAAATTATCCATCATTATTAAGTTTGTTATAAATTATTTTACTTATTAATTAATTTTATTTTTTTTAGTATATTATTAAAATACCATAACTAATTTATTATTTTGGGAAATAATGATTAAATTAGTATAATAATATGTTTATTATTTTATAGATAATATGATAAAATAAGGAACTCGGCAAATATACTTCTCGCCTGTTTAACAAAAACATGTCCTTTTGAATTTAATTGAAGGTCTGACCTGCCCAGTGATAAATTTAACGGCCGCGGTATATTGACCGTGCAAAGGTAGCATAATCATTAGTCTTTTAATAGAGGGCTGGAATGAATGGTTTAACGAGGAATTAACTGTCTCATTTTATTTGTTTTAAAATTTAATTTTTTAGTCAAAAAGCTAAAATTTTATTGGAAGACGAGAAGACCCTATAGATCTTTATATAAATTTTTGTAATTATTTTTATATTAGTGTAATTATTTTAATTTTTATTTTGTTGGGGTGACAAAAATATATATATAACTTTTTTATTTACTTTCCATTGATATATGAGTATTAGATCCATTATTAGTGATTTTTAGACTAAGTTACCTTAGGGATAACAGCGTAATCCTCCTCCAGAGTTCATATTTACAGGATGGGCTTGCGACCTCGATGTTGGATTAAGATAATAATTAGGTGTAGCCGCTTAATATATAGGTCTGTTCGACCTTTAAATTCTTACATGATCTGAGTTCAGACCGGTTTAAGCCAGGTCGGTTTCTATCTCCAATCTTATTCAGCTTTTAGTACGAAAGGACCAAAGTTGTGAAATAATTTTTTTAAATTTGATTAATATTAACTATTTTGGCAGAAAAGTGCCATGAATTTAGAATTCATAAATGTAGGATAATCTTACAGATAGTACTTGCAGTTTAATGATTTAATTTTGTTATTATTAGAAGGATTGATTTTATTTATTTGTGTTTTAGTAGGAGTTGCTTTCTTGACTTTATTAGAGCGTAAGGTTTTAGGTTACATTCAGATTCGTAAGGGTCCAAATAAGGTAGGATATTGTGGCGTAGTTCAACCATTTTCTGATGCTATTAAATTGTTTACTAAGGAAAAGACTTTTCCTATAACTTCTAATTACTTACCTTATTATTTTTCTCCTGTTTTTAGTTTATTTATTTCTTTATTAGTTTGATCAGTTATACCTTTTTATTTTGGATTATATAGATTTGAGCTGGGATTATTATTCTTTCTTTGCTGTACTAGTATTGGAGTGTATACTGTTATAGTTGCAGGATGGTCCTCTAATTCTATTTATGCTTTACTAGGAGGGTTACGTGCCGTTGCTCAAACTATTTCATATGAAGTTAGACTAGCTTTAATTTTAATTTCATTTATTTTCTTATCTAACGGATACAGTTTATATCTATTTTCTTTATATCAAGGTTTATTTTGATTTATATTTATTACTTTTCCTTTAATAATTGTCTGATTTGCTTCTTGTTTAGCGGAAACAAATCGTACTCCTTTTGATTTTGCTGAAGGTGAATCTGAATTAGTGTCTGGGTTTAATGTTGAATATAGAAGAGGAGGATTTGCATTAATTTTTATAGCTGAATACTCAAGTATTCTTTTTATAAGAATATTATTTGTAATTTTATTTATAGGAGGTGATTTTTACTCTTTTTTATTTATTTTAAAATTAGTAATAGTGTCTTTTGTATTTATTTGAATTCGTGGGACTCTTCCTCGTTATCGTTATGATAAATTAATATATCTTGCTTGAAAAAGATTTTTACCTGTATCTTTAAATTATCTTATTTTTTTTTCAGGATTAAAAATTATGATTATCTCCTTTTTAGTTTAATGTACAATTTTTAGTAAAACTAATAAGGAAATTATTCCTTTTCTTGTACTTTCAAAATACTTGCTTCTAAAAGCTTATTAGTTATTGTAAAATTTCATCTCATATTTTCATGATTATAGGATGAATAATATAAAATGTGAAGTATAATACGGTCAGAACTTGTCCTGTAAGAATATAAGGGTCTTCTACCGGCCGGGCTCCAATTCAAGTTAAGAGAACAACAATTGATACTATAGTTCAAAATAGAAATTGATTAATAGGATAAAATTGTAAACCTCGAAACTTTCTTTTCATTAATGGTATAATAAATAAAATGGCAATTGACATTACCAAGGCAATTACTCCTCCTAATTTGTTAGGGATTGATCGTAAAATTGCGTATGCGAATAAAAAATATCATTCGGGTTGAATATGTACCGGTGTTACTAGTGGATTTGCTGGAATAAAATTGTCAGGGTCTCCTAATAGATAGGGGCTAATTAAGGATAGTATAATTAATGATATCCCTATAATTAAGAATCCTGTAATATCCTTTCATGAGAAGTATGGATGGAATGGGATTTTATCTCTATCTCTATTAAGTCCAATTGGGTTATTAGAACCAGTTTGATGAAGAAATAAAAGGTGTACCATTGTAGCACCTGCTACAATAAATGGTAGAACGAAATGAAAAGTAAAAAATCGTGTAAGAGTGGCATTATCTACTGCGAATCCTCCTCATACTCATTGAACTAGAATGGTACCTAAGTATGGAATTGCTGATAAAAGATTAGTAATTACAGTTGCTCCTCAAAAAGATATTTGTCCCCATGGTAAAACATATCCTATAAATGCTGTTGCTATAACTAAAAATAAAATGATTACCCCTACTCTTCAAGTGTGAATATAATTATAAGAGCCATAATAAATATTTCGTCCAATATGTAAATAAATGCAAATAAAGAAGAATGAAGCTCCATTAGCATGTAAAGTTCGTAAAATTCATCCATAGTTAACATCTCGACAAATGTGATTGACACTATAAAATGCTATATCAATGTTAGCTGTATAGTGTATAGCTAAGAATAATCCTGTTAAAATTTGAATAATTAAACACAGGCCTAATAGAGATCCAAAGTTCCATCAGATGGAAATATTTGAAGGAGTAGGTAAGTCTACTAACGCTCTATTAGCAATTTTAAATAATGGGTGTTGGGTACGTAATGGCTTATTCATTAGTTTATAGGACGTAGTGGGCCCTTATTAAATTTGGTAATATTTACAACTACAATTAATGTTAAAAATAAATATAGAACCATAAATGTTGTAATAATAGATGTAGGGTTATTATATAGAGGGGATATAATTATTTTTGATTTATTAATTTCTATTATAACTTCACTATTTATAGAATTTGTAACTATAAAAGGGTCTATTAATATGGAAAATAGAAATATTACGGTTAATATTATTATAATAACCGTGGAGAAATATATACTTTTCTTAAATAACTCATTTGATGCAATTCTTGTTATATAGATAAATAAAACCAATATACCTCCTAAGAAAACTAAAAATAGAATGTATGAAAATCATGATGAGTATGATATTAATCCTATTATAACACATATTATTAGTGTCTGTAGGAGTAAAGTAATACCTATGTTTATAGGATGTCTTATGTATGAAAATAATAATCTATTTATAACTATTAATATTACAGAGAAAATTTGTCTGATTCAGAGAATAGTTTATTTAAAATTTTAATTTTGGGGATTAAGGATAAGTATAGGTACTTTTCTCTGAGGGGGGGGGAGTTCAAGGAGTAATTAATACTCTATTTTGGTTTACAAGGCCAATGTTTTTATAAACTACTAAAACTAATGTTATTATTTTATGATTATGTATTTTATTTTTTTATTTTAAGAGGCTTATGATCTTTTGTCTCTAAGCGTAAACATTTACTTTCAACTCTTTTAAGATTAGAATTTATTGTTCTTGGCTTATTTTTCTATATCTTTTTTTGTTTATTATTTTACTTTGAGCTTTACTTTTTAATGTATTTTTTGACTTTTGGGGTATGTGAAGGTGCATTGGGATTAGGAATTTTGGTTTCAATAATTCGTAGTCATGGCAATGATTATTTTAGATCTTTTAGTATATTACAATGTTAAAGTTTATTTTTTATATTATATTTATGATCCCTTTATGTTTTTTTTCTAGCTATTGAATTTTTACTATTTTTTTATTATTCTTGTGTTTTGTTTTTTTGATTGAAGGTTATATAGTTTTTTCTTTTTGTAATATAAGATATTATTTTGGTTATGATATTCTAAGTTATGGTCTAATTTTTCTCAGTTTTTGAATTTGTTGTTTGATGTTGATGGCTAGATCATCTATTTATTTAAATAGTAATTTTACTTCCTTTTTTATAATAAGAATTTTATTTTTATTATTATTCTTATTATTTACTTTTTCTAGAATTAACTTATTTATATTTTATTTATTTTTTGAAAGTTCATTAATTCCTACATTTTTTCTTATTTTAGGTTGAGGATATCAGCCTGAACGTATCCAGGCAGGTATTTATTTACTTTTTTATACATTATTTGCTTCCTTACCTCTTTTGATTTCTATCTTTAATGTTTATTCTTTATATAATACTTTAAATTTTTATTCTTTTATTTTTATTCAGAATTATTCTTTTAGAATTTATATATATTTATCTCTTATTCTTGCTTTTTTAGTTAAGATACCAATATTTATATTTCATTTATGGTTACCTAAGGCCCATGTTGAGGCTCCTATTTCTGGATCAATAATTTTGGCGGGTGTTTTACTTAAATTAGGAGGGTATGGCTTATTGCGTGTTCTTTCAACTATTTCTTATTTAGGAGTTAAATTTAATTTTATATGAATAGGGATTTGTTTAGTAGGAGGAATTATTGTTAGATTAATTTGTTTATGTCAGGTTGATCTAAAATCTTTAATTGCTTATTCTTCTGTTGCTCATATAGGTATTGTTCTGGCAGGTTTAATAACTATGACTTATTGAGGATTAAGAGGATCATATATGTTGATACTTGCTCATGGTTTATGTTCTTCTGGTTTATTCTGTTTGGCAAATATTACTTATGAGCGTTTAGGTAGACGAAGTTTGTGTATTAATAAGGGTTTAATTAATTTAATACCTAGAATATGTTTATGGTGGTTTCTCCTTAGATCATGTAACATAGCGGCTCCTCCTAGAATAAATTTACTTGGTGAGATTAGATTACTAAATAGAATTTTAAGCTGAAGTTGAGTAAGTATGATTTCTGTTATTTTCTTGTCTTTCTTTAGAGCAGCTTATACATTATATCTATATAGATACACACAGCACGGTAAAATTTTTTCTTCTCTTTATAGTTGTAATACTGGACTTTATCGTGAATATTTACTTTTATTATTACATTGGTTTCCTTTGAATTATATTATTTTAAAAAGAGATTTATTTTTTAACTTCCTATAATTAAGTACTTAAGTAGTTTAATTAAAATTTTGATTTGTGGTGTCAAGGATGTAATGTTTTACCTTAGGTTATTAATTGACGTTTAAATATTTGTGTTATTAGTTCATTTTTTCTATTTATTTTATCTATAATTAATTTATTTTGAGGTATTTGATTTTGTTTGAAGGGTACTGTATTGTTTATTGAATGGGAAATTATTTCGTTGAATTCCATAAATGTTGTTATAACATTGTTGTTAGATTGAATGTCTTTAACTTTCATAGGTTTTGTTTTGTTTATTTCTAGTATAGTTATTTTTTATAGTCATGATTACATGGAAGGTGATCCTTATATTTCTCGTTTTATTTTATTAGTACTTATATTTGTTTTGTCAATAATACTATTAATTATTAGTCCTAATATGATCTCTATTTTATTGGGTTGGGATGGATTAGGTTTAATTTCTTATTTATTAGTTATTTATTATCAGAATTTTAAATCTTATGGAGCTGGGATATTAACTGTTTTATCTAATCGTTTGGGGGATGTTGCTTTTCTATTAGGAATTGCTTGAATATTAAATTATGGAAGTTGAAATTATGTTTTTTATTTAAGATATATATTTAATGATTTTGAAGGATTTATAATTTCATTATTTATGGTTTTTGCTGCGATGACTAAGAGAGCTCAGGTGCCTTTTTCTTCTTGATTACCTGCAGCCATGGCTGCACCTACTCCTGTTTCTTCATTAGTCCATTCATCTACACTTGTTACAGCAGGAGTTTATTTAATAATTCGTTTTAATGTCTTGGTAATGAATTCTGGTGTTGGTAAATATTTACTTTTAATTGGTGGTGTAACGATGTTTATATCTGGATTAGGTGCTAATTATGAATTTGATTTAAAAAAAATTATTGCTCTATCAACTTTAAGACAATTAGGATTAATAATAAGTATTTTAGCTATAGGATATTCAGAGTTAGCTTTTTTTCATCTTTTAACACACGCTTTGTTTAAGGCTTTATTGTTTATATGTGCGGGAGTTATTATTCATAATTTATGTGATTGTCAAGATATTCGTTTTATAGGAGGGCTAATCAATTTTTTTCCTTTAACTTCTTCTTGTTTTATGGTTTCAAATTTGGCTCTTTGTGGATTTCCTTTCTTAGCAGGATTTTATTCTAAGGATTTAATTTTAGAGATGTGTTTATTATCTAACTTAAATTCAATTAGTTTTATTTTTTATTTCTTTTCTACAGGTTTAACTGCTTGTTATACTTTTCGTTTAATTTATTATGTAATAAGAGGTTCCTTTAATTATAATTCTTGTAATGGTATTTTTGATGAGGGGTGATATATATTGAAGGGTATACTATTTATAGTATTTATAGCTGTGGTTGGGGGAAGAGTACTTATGTGAATTTTGTTTAGTAATCCTTCAATAATTTGTATTCCTTTTTATTTAAAAATCTTGGCTTTGACTGTTAGAGTATTAGGAGGGTTATTTGGTTATCAGTTTTCTATAATATATTATAGATCTTCCTTAATTTCTTTAAAAATGATTTTTTCTTCATTCTTTTTGGGGAGTATGTGGTTTATACCTTATATTAGAACTCGTGGTGTTTATATTTATCCTAATTATTCCAGTAGTTTTATTTTGAAAAGCTTTGACCAGGGGTGATGTGAGTATTTTGGAGCCCAGGGTATTTATTCTTTATTTAAAAATTTAACTATATTTACTCAGTTTTATCAAAATAATTTTTTAAAGACTTATTTGATATTATTTTTTGTATGATTAATATTTATTATATTTTTATTTTATTTAGATAGCTTATTTAAAGCTTGACATTGAAGCTGTTAGGAAGGTCTTTAGATCTCTAAATGTACTTATGGAAAAGTTTTTTTCATCTTTACATTGAAAATGTAATGTTTTATAAACTACATAAGTGAAGAGCATAAACGGAATTAAACCGCTAAAAATAAAAGTTAGCAGCTTCATTTTGATCAACATACTCTTTTAGTTGGAAATTTAATTTTCAATTTTATCATTAACAGTGATATGCCTCTATTTGGCTTCAACTAATTAAATAAGGATGATTTAACATCAAGGTGATCAGGTCGAAACTGATTGCAATTTTCGCTTCTTATTTAAGATAAGTTGATATCTCAACACCTTTTGAATGCAAATCAAATGTTATATTTAACTATTATCCTAGGTGGATCATTCAAGAGCCCCTTGATTTCATTCATGAAATAGTCCTACTAGTAAAATTACAATGAAGATGATTGATACAATACTTCATGATATAATATTTGATATATTAATTCTTTCTACCATTGGTAGTAAGATAGCAATTTCTACATCGAAAATTAAGAAAATTACTGCAATTAAGAAGAATCGTAGTGAGAATGGAATACGTGATTTATTAAATGGGTCAAATCCACATTCAAAAGGTGATCTTTTCTCCCGATCAATAATTCTTTTTTTTGATAAAATTGATGCTACTATTATAAGAATTGTGGTAATGGTTATTAATATCAGACTAATGATTATAATAATATTAATTACTTACCCTGGAATTATCCAGGCTTTTTGATTGGAAGTCAAATATACTTATATATTAGGTAAGTATCTACCTCATCAGTAAATTGAAATATATAAGAATAACCATACTACATCTACAAAATGTCAATATCATGCTGCGGCTTCAAATCCAAAATGATGAGATGCAGAGAAGTGATTAATTGAATGACGAAATAAACATGCTGATAAAAATAATGTCCCAATAATCACATGAATGCCATGAAATCCTGTTGCTATAAAGAATGTTGATCCATAGACTGAATCTGCAATGGTGAATGGTGCTTCAATATATTCATAAGCTTGTAGAATGGTGAAATAAATACCTAATAATACAGTAAAAAATAATCCTTGTATACCTTGTGAATAATTTCCATGCATTAATCTATGGTGAGCTCATGTTACGGTAACTCCTGATGCTAATAGGATTGAAGTATTAAGTATAGGAATTGATATTGGATCAAATGGTGAAATTCCCTTTGGAGGTCATATACTTCCAATTTCCACGGTAGGGGATAATCTACTATGAAAGTACGCTCAGAAAAATGATATAAAGAATAAAACTTCTGATGTAATGAATAAAATTATACCTCATCGTAAACCAATAACTACTGGGTAAGTATGTAATCCTTGATAAGTTCCTTCACGTGTAACATCACGCCATCATTGAATTATAGTTAAAATAAGTACAGAAGTACTAATAATTAATAAATCATTGTTAAATGTATGGAATCACTTTACTATACCAGTTACTATTATTATTGCTCCGATGGCACCTGTTAGAGGTCATGGTCTTTGATCTACTAAGTGATATGGGTGATTATTATGATTAGACATTAGTTTACTTCTCTAGAATAGAGTGTTCTGAGTACTGCAAATACATATGATTGAATAATTGATACTGCTGATTCTAGTAATAAAAGTGCAATTTGAGTAATAAGTAAAATAATTAAGATTGAATATGATACTGAGGTACCAGTACTTCCTAATAGTGTTATAAGTAAGTGACCTGCAATCATATTTGCTGCTAGTCGAACAGCTAATGTTCCTGGACGAATTAGGTTACTGATGGTTTCAATACATACTATAAAGGGTATTAATACTGAAGGTGTTCCTTGAGGAACTAGATGAGCAAATATATGTTGAGTGTGATTAATCCACCCATAAATCATAAATCTAATTCATAGAGGTATTGATAAGGTAAGTGTAAATGCTAAGTGTCTAGTACTAGTAAAAATATATGGAAATAGCCCTATAAAATTATTGAATAAGATTAATGAGAACACCGAAATAAATATAAAAGTAGTTCCATTTAATCCAGTTACCCCTAACAAATTTTTAAATTCATTGTGTAACGTTTTGGTAATTATGTTTCATACTATATTTATACGTGTTGGAATCAGTCAAAATGTTATTGGTATAATAATAATACCTATAAGAGTTGAAGATCAATTTATTGATAAATTAAATATTGAAGTAGATGGATCAAATACTGAAAACAAATTTGTTATCATATTCAGTTTTTTGTTTTAATATTGATTTTTTTATTTTCTATTAATATTACAAATTTAGGGGTATATAAATAATAGTTTATGATATTAATAGTTAATAATATTACGGAAAAGAATATAAATAAAATTACTCATCTTATTGGTGCTATTTGAGGGATCAAGAAATACTATAATATTAGTAATTTTAGCTTGACAACCTAATGTTATTATTTAACTAATTTCTTCATTGGAAGCATGTCGTTACTTTACTATAAATTGGTTTAAGAGACCAACACTTACTTTCAGTCATCCAATGATGCTTCTCCTATATTTTGAATTCAGTTAATAAATGATTTAATATTAACTCTTTCAATTATAATTGGTATAAATCTGTGGTTAGCCCCACAAATTTCTGAACATTGACCAAAAAATACTCCGGGACGATTAATAAAAAAACTTGTTTGATTTAAACGTCCCGGAGTAGCATCAACCTTAATACCTAAGGCCGGAACTGTCCATGAGTGAAGTACATCTGCTGCTGTAATTAGGATACGGACTTGAGTTTGTATAGGTAAAGTTGTTCGGTTGTCTACTTCTAATAAACGTAGTCCTGATGTTTCTATTTCATTATAAGGAATTATATATGAATCAAATTCAATATGTTTGAAGTCTGAATATTCATAACTTCAGTATCATTGATGTCCTACAGTTTTTAATGTGATAGAGGGTTCTCTTACTTCATCTAATAGATAAAGTAGTCGTAAAGATGGTATTGCAATAATTACTAGGACAAACACTGGTAAGATAGTTCATGCTGTTTCGATTTTTTGACCATCTAATAAATTTCGATTAACATCATTATTAAAAAATATTGTTCCTATAATGTAGGCTACTATTACAGTAATAATTACTAATACCATTATTGTATGATCATGGAAGTAATGTAATTGTTCTATTATTGGGGATGCTGCATCTTGAAAATTTAGTTGAGCTCATGTTGCCATTTTTAATGAAAGGATATAAGCCTTTATAAATGGAGCTTAAATCCATGGCACTTTTCTGCCACATTAAAACTTTAATAAGATTGGTAATTCAGTGTAACTGTGCTCCATCGGAGGAAGCTTTTGATATCATTCAATAGAAGTATTTACATTTAATGTACTTATCACTTGTCGTTGAGAAATTAATGCCTCTCATATAATGTAAATTAATATAATTACTCCAATCAGAGAGATTGTACTACCTAAAGATGATATAATATTTCACGCTGTATAAGCATCTGGATAATCAGAATATCGTCGTGGTATACCTCTTAATCCTAGAAAGTGTTGAGGGAAAAATGTCAAGTTTACACCAATAAATATAATTAAAAATTGTATTTTTAGTAAATAATTATTTAATGTAACTCCAGTAAATAAAGAAAATCATTGTACTAAACCTCCTATAATAGCAAATACTGCTCCTATTGATAGAACATAATGGAAATGAGCTACTACATAGTATGTATCATGTAAGGCAATATCAATTGATGAATTCGCTAATACTACTCCTGTTAATCCCCCAATAGTGAATAGAAATACAAATCCTAAGGCTCATAATAAAGATGGACTATATGAAAATTGTGTGCCATGAAGTGTAGCAAGTCATCTGAAAATTTTAATTCCTGTTGGTACTGCAATTACTATTGTAGCAGATGTAAAATATGCTCGTGTATCTACATCTATGCCTACAGTGAATATATGATGTGCTCATACTACAAACCCTAGAATACCAATAGCTACTATTGCATAAATTATTCCTAATACTCCAAATGTTTCCTTCTTTCCTCTTTCTTGTGCAATGATATGTGAAATTATACCAAATCCTGGGAGAATTAAAATATATACTTCAGGGTGTCCAAAAAATCAGAATAAATGTTGATAGAGAATTGGATCTCCTCCTCCTGCAGGATCAAAGAATGATGTATTAATATTTCGATCAGTTAATAATATAGTAATAGCACCTGCTAATACTGGTAAAGATAATAATAATAAAACTGCAGTAATTACTACTGCTCATACAAATAGTGGTATTTGATCTATTTTTATTCCAGGGGACTTTATATTAATTACTGTAGTGATAAAATTAATTGCTCCTAAAATTGATGATACACCTGCAAGGTGTAGTGAAAAAATAGTTAAATCAACTGATGCTCCAGCATGAGCAATTGCTCCTGCCAGTGGTGGATATACAGTTCAACCGGTTCCTGCTCCTCTTTCAACTATTCTTCTTGCTAATAAAAGAGTAAATGAAGGAGGTAATAATCAAAATCTTATGTTATTTAATCGTGGGAAAGCTATATCAGGTGCTCCTAATATTAAAGGAACTAATCAGTTTCCAAATCCTCCAATTATAATAGGTATGACTATGAAAAAAATTATAACAAATGCGTGAGCGGTTACGATCACATTATAAATTTGATCATCCCCAATTATTGAGCCAGGTTGTCCTAGTTCAATTCGAATTAGTACTCTTAGCGCAGTACCAATTATTCCGGCTCATGCCCCGAAAATTAAATATAAAGTTCCAATATCCTTGTGATTAGTAGAAAATAGCCATCGTCGCAATTTCTTAAATATTATATTATGACCCTTAATATAATTTAGGTAAGATGGTCGAGACTTTAGGCGATAGACTGTAAATCTATATAGGAGGACTATCCTCTTTTACCAGTCTTATATTCAAATTATGATTTTAGACTGCAATTCTAAAGGTGTAAATAGATTTTACTAAGACTTACAATTTCGTTACTTGTATTTTTAACTTTGAAGGTTAATTGTTTATTTAACATAAAGTCTTAATATAATACTAGTCATGTAGTAATTGGGATACCAATGATTGACAATATTATTGATAGTCTAGCAAGATTTCTGGAATTATTTCTTATATTTCATTTGATTTCTTGGTTTATAAATATAAATGAACTAAATATTACTCGTGTATAGAAATATAATGTTATTAAGGTAGTTATTACCATGAATAGCAACATGAGAAATAATTTTTGATCAGCTAGGTTCTGAATTACTATTCATTTGGGTAGAAATCCTAAAAAAGGAGGTAAGCCTCCTAATGAAAGTATTCTAATTATCATTGAAAATTTAATCAGGGGGTTTCTTTTAGTAAAATATATTTGTGATAGATGGAATATATATGTTCTATGGAATAAGTAAATTACTGCTGTATTTATTATAGAATATACAATAAAATATATCACTCACGTATTATTTCTAATTATTATTGCAGATAATATTCAACCTAAATGACTAATAGATGAATAAGCTATAATTTTACGAATAGAATTTTGATTTAACCCTCCAATGGATCCAATTAGGGTTGATATAAAAATTACTATAATAATTAGATCATTTATTATTTTATAAGAAATTAGAATAAAAGGAGCAATTTTTTGTCACGTTATTAAGATAAAACAATTTATTCAATCAATACCTTCTATTACTCCTGGAAATCAAAAGTGGAAAGGCGCGGCTCCTATTTTTATTAATAAAGCTCTTGAAATCAAATAGGAAACTCTATTTTCCATGAAAAAATTACTTATTTCATTAATTAAAATGGCGATCAAGAAAAGAATTGAGGCTATTGCTTGAATAAGAAAATATTTTATTGATGATTCAGTTTCATAAGGGGTTTTGTTTTTATTAATAAGGGGGATAAATGATAAAAGATTTATTTCAAGTCCTATTCATATTCCTAGTCATGAAGATGATGATATTGAAATTACCGTTCCTGAAATTAGAGTTAATAAAAAAATAAAATTGGATGGATTATTTATAATTAAAAAGAGGAAGATTATTACTTCCATAAAAAGGGTATGAACCTATTAGCTTAATTAGCTTATCTTTTTATACTTTAGTGTAAGATGCACAGGAATTTTTGATGTTCTTAGAGTAGTTTAATTCTATAATGTATAATAAGGGTAGATGTCTACATTATTTATCCTATCAAGATAACCCTTTTGTCAGGCACCTTATTTCTTTATATTGATAAAATAACGAATTTTCTATATTTTCATATTTAGATAATTTCTAATTGTAATGTAAACAACTATTTGATTAAATAGCTATAGCACCAATAAATAATCTATCTTACCAATAATTAAGTATAAATTGATTGAAATAAAATTTTTGATTTATATATATAATAATATATTTATATTAATATAATCATTTATATTATAATATAAATATATATATATATATTAAATATTTATATTAATATAAATAGCTATTTGATTAAATAGCTATAGCACCAATAAATAATCTATCTTACCAATAATTAAGTATAAA